AACTAATGAATTTTGTATATAAGTTGTGGATGCATCGCTCCTCCCATTCTTCCCAGTGAACATTAATTTAATTATTTTGAGGTAGTAGTAGATAGAGATGACACTTGTGACGAGCGCTACCAGAACTGATGGGTACGAACCAGCTTTCCATCCATGCCGAAAGAGATGGAGTTTACCAAAAAAACCGGATGGTGGAGGGATACCCCCTAGGGATGGTGAACGTAAAACCGGAGAGAATGTTAGAACAGGATCCTTCATGTATAATCCCGCGTAATCCCTAATATTATCAGTTCCGGTTCGTAAACCAAATGAGGTGATACGAGCAAAAGTTCCCAGATTCATGGGTATATAAATAAACGTATGAGTTATCATACTTGCGTAACCGTTCTCCGGGTCTGCAGCAAGTACTCCAATCATAATATATCCAATTTGGCTTATAGAGGGATAAGCTAGCATACGTTTCATGCTTATTTGAGTAACGGCAATTAGATTTCCTAATATCATGCTAGAAGTGGCCAATAATCCTACCACGATATGCCACTCATTAGATAAATATGGGAAAATTAGACCGAAGAGTCGCGTAAATAAAGCTGGAGCTGCTACTTTAGAGGTAACAGAGAAAGAAGCAACGACTGGTGTAGGAGAGTCAGAGTCGAAAAGAAGATTTTCGATCTTTCCGCTCATTCAGAACCGTGCATGAAATTCTTACTTCACACGGCTCTTGGTTCATAAGAGATTCACGACTGATATTGCTCCCAGAACCTTCCTCGTGTATGTCTCAAACCCATTATTCCCCGAATAATTAATAATCATTCAATATGAGGACTAATTGTTAACTTCTCGAAGAATCCCTCATCATTTGTTTAGATTACCCACCAGCAGTTTCGTCTCGAATTTTTTCTTGCTTGTTTGTCCTTCTTCATTTTTCACCGGAATCCTTTCAACAACTGAAACAACTTGTTGAGTCGGTAGGCCGCCCGGCGGGAGAAACAAATTGTGACTTCTTTCGTT